TGTTTTGTTTGACAAATTGGAGAATCCAGATTTTATTATGCTGTCGTAAGAAAAAAAATGAACCAGAAAAAAAGATTTTTTTATTGAACGTGTTCATTCATTTTGACTACTTTAGCATATTTTCTTATAGTCATTTTGACCCCACCTTCCCGGAGTTCATTCTCCGGGGAACTCCATTTAAATTATTCCGGTGTATTCTTTCCAATCTACTTTTTTTCTTATTTCGCTGGAAATCATATAAAGACAATTCCTATTTGATATAGCCATTTGGGCCAATATTTTACGATTAAGAAGCAACTGCTTCTTGTATAGATCATGTATTAATTTACTATAACTATAGAATACTCTCCCTTCTCGAATTACTGCGTTTATCCGAGTGATCCACAAACGACGAAAATTTCTCTTTTGCTTATCCCTATCCCGATGAGCCGAAACCAAAGCTCTTATTTTCTGTTGAGTAATAGTTCGAGTAAGTCTTGAATGAGACCCCCGAAAACTTGATGCAAATAAACGAATTTTTGTTCTACGCCTCCGGGCTATATATCCGCGTTTAATTCTGGTCATTGAATAAATAAAATTTTGACAAATAACTAATTGATTTCGTTTCTTTCAGTTATTCTTTTACCCGTCCTGGTCTATTAATAACCAAACGGATTTTTCCAATGTATAAAATACAAATTCCAATGGCTTTGGCTACTATAACCTCCCCAACCACGATTTTTTTATTTTTTTGGTATTTTAAAAGAAATAGAAATTAAATAGATAAAGAAATAGTGGGTTTCCTCGTTTCTATGGTTACTTCTTAAACGGTGAGGTCTTCTCTATACACCGGAGCCTTTACTTCATTTATTTAATATTTCATCAATGTTATTGGTAACTTGTATAGTTCGCATCACATTCTTTGGCTCTACTCATGAATTATCCAGTAACAGGTCTTTCACAATAAGACCCGCCTATACAGTAACGGTATTGAATTATGAAATTTCGCTGGGTAGCTGACCCTCGTAGTCCGTTCTTGACCGAGCGAGAACTTAATTTTTATGTTTTTTTTTTTTGAATTTCAATAAGATTTCCTCCGCTTAATGGATAACGATTTGCTACCAATGGAGAATTTTTTCTCATCTTAAATTCAGGTGATTGGATTTGCACCAGTGGAAACCATAAATTTTATACACAATAGAGGGATCGAGTGGCTTATTTTTAGATAGTAAGTAGATAGTAAATGGAGTTCCTTCTTCCATTCGATCCCATTCACTGGACTAATCATTCATACTGGAAGCGGTTTCTTGCTTTTTTGTATCAGCTCATGATCTAAACGAGTCGCACATACACCCTAGTACATGTTCCTCGACGCTGAGGGCATCCCCCAAGGGCGGGGGATTTCGTGACATTTCGAATGGGCTGTCTTGTATTTCTAATAAGTTGTTTAATGGTTGGCATGTTGAATATATACATAATGGGCTGGTTTAGATTGATCCTAACCGGATGAGTATGAATTTTTTTATTTACTAGTTAAACTCGGAGATAAAATATCACATCACGGATTTTCACAAAATCCATTTTTTTTCATTCAACTGCTACAAGATCAACAATTCCATAAGCTTGGGCTTCTGTTGCTGACATAAAAACGTCTCTTTCCATGTCTTCAGATACAACCCATAAAGGTTTGCCCGTCCTTTGTACATAAACCCTTGTGAGGGTTTCGCGTAGTTTAAGCAGTTCTTCCGCTTCCAGGATAAATTCTCCCGTCTGCGCTTCATAAAAGGAACTCGCGGGTTGATGGATCATTACCCTGATGATAGAAGGTTTCTCTATCTGATGTGATGAAAGGAATAGAAAAGGAAGATCAAGAATAATAGGAAAAAAGATAGAATTGAACAACCGTACGGGCATCATCTTTTGTGCATTGCATACGGCTATACAATAAAATTGACCCTTACTTTCCAGATAAAAATAGAATCTATCAGCCCTAGGAGGGTAAATGGTCAAATTGCCACCCTTCCTTTTGGAGGAGTTCAAAAATACTATGATGGCTCCGTTGCTTTTCTATTTGAAAATGGATTTTTTTTCTTTGATTCAGCAATCCCAAAGTTTCTTTTTGATCCAACCAAAAAGGGAAAAATTTGGTTTTTTTTGCACTCTTTTTTTTATAACTTAAAAATTGTTAAGAGACTTTCGGTGTGAAAACAACCAAGTTTGTAACGCTGAATTGGACTTCCGATAGATAAGAGAAAATCGGAAATATCTTTTATCTCATACTACTCTCTCGATACATAATCGAATCTTTTGAAAAAAACAATGCAAAAATTTTTCATATCGAATTCGAAGTGCCATGCTATTATTACTTAATATTCATATGGCGAAGGCATAGTTTTACTTTTTCTCTCAAATAAAAAACCCATTGGCGCCAAGCGTGAGGGAATGCTAGACGTTTGGTAATTTCTCCTCCAACCAGGATAAAAGATCCCATTGACGCGGCTAATCCCATGCATATTGTATGGACCTCTGGTCGCACAAATTGCATAGTATCATAAATAGCGACTCCGGATATTACCCATCCGCCAGGAGAGTTTATAAACAAATACAGATCTTTGGTATCATCCTCGATACTGAGATATACCATAAGACCAATAAGTTGATTCGAGATCTCGCTATCAACTTCTTGGCCTAAAAAAAGTAATCTTTCTCGATAAAGTCGGTTGAGTAGGGCAAAATTGTATCCCTTAGGAACCGTACATGCATCTTTTGGTGCATACGGTTCAAAAAAAAATAGCGAAAAAAAAAGAATCAATGTATAGATTAAGGGCTTTTTCTTCGATTTTTCAATAAAGACGGATTTTTTTCTTCTTTATTATATACTTTATTATATAATAGAAAAACTTATCGAATTCACTTTTCATTGATGTATTGTTTCATCGAGATTCAATCCAAATCACGATGGTCTTTTCTTGTTCCTGAATGGGTCTCTTTCATCTTTTTAGGTTTATGCTCTACTCCGGGTAAAGATTCACCCCGTTTTGATTTGCACATATAGGACAAATCTTCTCACCACCATTTCTTTTTGGTATGACTTTCCAAATAATAAACAGGAATCATTTAGGATACGCGTAGTAATCCTAGATATATTACCAATTGGGTTTTTTCTAAACGGAGCCTGGATACTTCATTTTTTTAGTCCAATCAAAGTCAACCATAAATTATTCAAATTGATAATAGTACTATGAATTCCTCCAAACAATCCATCTAATTGCACTTCACGCTCCAATTTATGGATGATTCCATTTCGACTTCTTGGGCGAAACAGAGGATATCTCGATCGGGGGAGAGAACGGGGAAATCCCATATGACCCAATATATCTCACAAGTCGCACTATACGTCAACCCAAGATGCATCTTCCTCTCCAGGACTTCGGAAAGGTACTTTTGGAACACCAATAGGCATAAATTGAAAGAAAAAAGAACTAAATCCTATATTTCACTTTGATGTGGAAACGTAATAATGTGGTTTTATTGTCTTTAGAATATTGTCTTTATCATATTTATTTTATCCATAGATTAGCAAAATTCAGAAAGAAAAAAAAAGAAAGGAAATTTTTTACGAGCAGGCCCTTCGAATGATAAACGCATTTACTCATAGAAAGTGGTATCAATCCACCATTGCGTATTGGTGCTTATCGAGTATAGAATAAATCTGCTTCTCTTTGTTCTTACGAACAGAATTCTTCCATTATTTGGAACACAATAGAATATCGAATAAACAACCCTTGTTAGGAAATAATCCACTGAACAGGGAAGTCCGCAGCATAGTCATAGTATATTCCAATGCAATAAAGTTACGTAGTGTTTATTTTTCTTTGATAAAGGGGTATTTTCCATGGGTTTGCCTTGGTATCGTGTTCATACCGTTGTATTGAATGATCCCGGCCGATTGCTTTCCGTTCATATAATGCATACAGCTCTGGTTGCTGGTTGGGCGGGTTCGATGGCTCTCTATGAATTAGCAGTTTTTGATCCTTCTGACCCCGTTCTTGATCCAATGTGGAGACAAGGTATGTTCGTTATACCCTTCATGACTCGTTTAGGAATAACCAATTCGTGGGGGGGTTGGAGTATCACAGGAGGGACTGTAACGAATACAGGGGTTTGGAGTTACGAAGGTGTAGCTGGGGCACATATTTTCTTTTCTGGCTTATGCTTTTTTGCAGCTATCTGGCATTGGGTCTATTGGGATCTAGAAATATTTTCTGATGAACGTACAGGAAAACCTTCTTTGGATTTGCCCAAGATCTTTGGAATTCATTTATTTCTCTCCGGGGTGGCTTGCTTCGGTTTTGGTGCATTTCATGTAACAGGCCTGTATGGTCCTGGAATATGGGTGTCTGATCCTTACGGACTAACGGGAAAAGTACAACCTGTAAATCCGGCGTGGGGCGTGGAGGGTTTTGATCCTTTTGTTCCGGGAGGAATAGCTTCTCATCATATTGCAGCCGGTACATTGGGCATATTAGCGGGTCTATTCCATCTTAGCGTTCGACCGCCACAACGTCTATACAAAGGATTACGTATGGGAAATATTGAAACCGTACTCTCCAGTAGTATCGCGGCTGTCTTTTTTGCAGCTTTTGTAGTTGCTGGAACTATGTGGTATGGTTCAGCAACTACCCCCATCGAATTATTTGGTCCCACTCGTTATCAATGGGATCAGGGTTACTTCCAGCAAGAGATATATCGAAGAGTTAGCGCCGGGCTAGCAGAAAATCAAAGTTTATCAGAAGCCTGGTCTAAAATTCCTGAAAAATTGGCTTTTTATGATTATATCGGCAATAATCCGGCAAAAGGAGGATTATTCAGGGCAGGCTCAATGGATAGCGGAGATGGAATAGCGGTTGGGTGGTTAGGACACCCTATCTTTAGAGATAAAGAAGGACGTGAGCTTTTTGTACGGCGTATGCCCACTTTTTTTGAAACATTCCCGGTCGTTTTGGTAGACGGCGACGGAA